GTTGATCATTTAGTCGGCGTTATAGACATTCAGAGTTTCCTCTCTGATGATACTTTTTTAGTTAGGGATAATGATAGGGATAGTTATTTCATATCTTTGGATATTGAAAATAAAATTTTTGAGATTGACAATGATCATTCTTTTCTAAGTGAACTAGAAAGTTCTTTTTCTAATTATAAGAATTTTAGTTATCTGAATAATGTATCTAATAGTGACGATCCTCACGATGATCCTTACATATATGATACTAAATATAGTTGGAATAACCACATTAATAGTTGTATTGACAGTTATTTTCGTTCTCAAATTTGTATTGATAGTTACATTTTAAGTGGTATTGTCAATTATAGTAACAGTTACATTTATAGTTACATTTTTGATGAAAGCATAACTAGTAGTGAAAATCAGAGTTCAAGTATAAAACCGAGCCTGGATGATAGTGATTTAACTATAACAGAAACAGAAAGTTCTAATGATCTAGATGTGACTCCAAAATACAAGCATTTGTGGGTTCAATGCGAAAATTGTTATGGATTAAATTATAAGAAATTTTTTAAATCAAAAATGAATATTTGCGAACACTGTGGACATCATTTGAAAATGAATAGTTCAGATAGAATCGAACTTTCGATTGATCCAGGTACTTGGGCTCCGATGGATGAAGACATGGTCTCTCTGGATCCCATTGAATTTAATTTAGAAGAGGAACCCTACAAAGATCGTATTGATTCTTATCAAAGAAAGACAGGATTAACTGAGGCTGTTCAAACGGGCACAGGTCAACTAAACGGTATTCCCGTAGCAATTGGGATTATGGATTTTCAGTTTATGGGTGGTAGTATGGGATCGGTAGTTGGCGAGAAAATCACCCGTTTGATCGAATATGCTACCAATCAATTTTTACCTCTTATTTTAGTATGTGCTTCTGGAGGAGCACGCATGCAAGAAGGAAGTTTGAGCTTGATGCAAATGGCTAAAATATCTTCCGCTTTATATGATTATCAATCAAATAAAAAGTTATTCTATGTATCAATCCTTACATCTCCTACTACTGGTGGGGTGACAGCTAGTTTTGGTATGTTGGGGGATATCATTATTGCTGAACCCAATGCCTACATTGCCTTTGCGGGTAAAAGAGTAATTGAACAAACATTGAATAAAACAGTACCTGAGGGCTCCCAAGCGGCTGAATATTTATTCCATAAGGGCCTATTCGATCCAATCGTACCGCGTAATCTTTTAAAAGGCGTTCTGAGTGAGTTATTTCAGCTTCATGCATTCTTTCCTCTGAATCAAAATTCAATCAAGTAGAGCCTTAATAAAAATTAAAAATATAAATATATAATAAAAAAAAAAATCATTTCTCTTTTTTGTAGAACAAGTAGTTATTTAGTTTATAGAAATCAAAGTAAAAATCCATTCTTCGGATTTGATTTTTACTTTGATAACATTTGGTAACATAAGATTTAATTGTAAAAAAAAAAGAGTGAATTCTTTCTTCCGCGAAATTCAAATTAGGCAAGGGGAATAAAACGAGAATTTCACGTTCCCTTCTTATGTGTATATAATTCACATATAGAAAATATAAAAGTATAGAAAGATGCAAGATTCTATATTTTTTGAGAATGTTCAGTTTTACTAAGAATCCCTAGTCCCGGATCAGATTCTAACAAATTTTTCGGGAATTTGTAAGAAACTCTTTCTTTATTTTATTCACGTTTATTAAATTCAAATTATTAGACAAAAACAAGATAATAAAAAATAATAAAAAAAGGAGATTATCATACACATACATATCTATATATTTCATGTAGAAAGATGAACAATTCTATTTCGTTAGTTCTACATTCCTTGCACTTCTTTTCTTATCTTATTCTATTTATAAATTTTAGAAATTGTTATATTTATTATTTTATTTATATATTTTATTTATATATTAATATTATGTACTTACATATACTCAATTATGTACTCACTTAGCTATACTTAGTATAATTATATATGAATTATAATGATTATACGCTACCTTTATAACAATATAAATAACAATATAACAATAACAGGTACAAATATTAAATCCAGGTATCTATTTTATGACAACTTTCAATAACTTACCCTCTATTTTGGTGCCTTTAGTGGGCCTAGTATTTCCGGCAATTGCGATGGCTTCTTTATTTCTTCATGTTCAAAAAAACAAGATTTTTTAGATATAGATATGATAGGGCCAAATCTTATCTATTTTTTTTTTTTTTTAAGACTTAGACCATAATACAGATATTGATTTCTTAGAATAAAATATGTGATGCAGTTTCCCCTGAACATAAGCTATTATGAATGCGTAAACATGATATATACATAAATGAATTATAGCTATTTGAAAAAAAATCGGGATTGGGGCGAATGTCTGAAATGTAAAGTAAATGTATCCATATGTAGATATCTATAGGGAATCATACGAAGTGGATCTTATTATTTTAGATCTAAGCAATTCGATGAATTACTCCTAAAAGTTCACATCGGAATAGTGCTAGTTGATGAGAGTTACTTCGGAAACACACAAAAAAAGTAAAATTCATTTGGGTTATTCTCTCAATTTCAATAAAATGCAACTAGATCTAGTATGAATTGGCGATCAGAACATATATGGATAGAACTTATAGCGGGGTCTCGAAAAACAAGTAATTTCTGCTGGGCCTTTATCCTTTTTTTAGGTTCATTAGGGTTTTTATTCGTTGGAATTTCCAGTTATCTTGGTAGGAATTTTATATCTTTATTTCCGTCTCCACAAATCATTTTTTTTCCACAGGGGATCGTGATGTCTTTCTACGGGATTGCGGGTCTCTTTATTAGCTCCTATTTGTGGTGCACAATTTCATGGAATGTAGGTAGTGGTTATGATCGATTCGATAGAAAAGAAGGAATAGTGTGTATTTTTCGTTGGGGATTTCCTGGAAAAAATCGTCGCATCTTACTCCAATTCCTTATGAAAGACATCCAGTCCATCAGAATAGAAGTTAAAGAGGGTATTTATGCTCGTCGTGTCCTTTATATGGAAATCAGAGGCCATGGGGCTATTCCCCTGACTCGTACTGATGAGAATTTGACTCCACGAGAAATTGAGCAAAAAGCTGCTGAATTGGCTTATTTCTTGCGTGTACCAATTGAAGTATTTTGAAAAATGAACTGAAAAGAGTGAATGCTTTTTTTTTCAAAAAATTTGATATTCTGATAGAAAGAGAATTCTTTTCTTTCAAAATCCGAATAATATTCATGGGCGCCTTTGTGCATTTATTTATCGAAAGGAGGCACTTTTTTCGAATTTGAGCAAATGATATATTTGGAAACAATATCTTTATTCGCATTTGAAGTGCGAATTTGGAGTGGACTCTTTCTTATTCCATTTCTGTATTATTTCTAAATTCAAGTAATAACCACTGAATCATACAGAAAAAACAGGGAATAGATTCATGGGCTCGATGACTTGTAATAGAACTTATCCTTGATATGAATATTAGTTAGTATCGTATGGAGTCGACGAATGAGGTGAGTTCATTAAAAATTCAAAGACGAAAAAATGGCAAAAAAGAAAGCATTCATTCCCCTTCTATATCTTGCATCTATAGTATTTTTACCCTGGTGGATCTCTCTCTCATTTACTAAAAGTCTGGAATCTTGGGTTACTAATTGGTGGGATACTATGGAATCCGAAATTTTCTTGAATGATATTCAAGAAAAGAGTATTCTAAAAAAATTCATAGAATTAGAGGAACTCTTCCTCTTGGACGAAATGATAAAGGAATACCCGGAAACACATCTAGAAAAGCTTCGTATCGGAATCGACAAAGAAACGATCCAATTGATCAAGATACACAATGGGGATTGTATCCATACGATTTTGAATTTCTCGACAAATATAATCTGTTTCGTTATTCTAAGTGGTTATTCTATTTTAGGTAATGAAAAACTTGTTATTCTTAACTCTTGGGTTCAAGAATTCCTATATAACTTAAGCGACACAATAAAAGCTTTTTCAATTCTTTTATTAACTGATTTATGTATAGGATTCCATTCGCCCCACGGTTGGGAACTAATGATTGGCTCTTTATACAAAGATTTTGGATTTGCTCATAATGATCAAATTATATCCGGTCTTGTTTCCACTTTTCCGGTCATTCTAGATACAATTTTAAAATATTTGATCTTCCGTTTTTTAAATCGTGTATCTCCCTCACTTGTAGTGATTTATCATTCAATGAATGACTGAAAAATGATTCACTGATCAAATTATAATGGTTGTTACTTTGTACATAAGCAAAACATTCAAAATTGTACTTATTCTTTCTACTCCTACAAGGAATTCTTCCTATATTCCATTAATATTTTTTTAGTAAATAGCAGAATCATAGATAGGGAACTATACTAGACTAGGGACCTACCTAATTTTATTGTATAAATTTTCGATACCAATGATTGGACCATGCAAACTATAAATACTCTTTTTTCTTGGATAAAGGAAGAGATTACTCGATCCATTTCCATATCGCTCATGATATATATAATCACTAGGACACCCAGTTCAAACGCATATCCCATTTTTGCACAGCAGGGTTATGAAAATCCACGAGAAGCGACTGGCCGTATTGTATGTGCCAATTGCCATTTAGCTAATAAACCCGTAGATATCGAGGTTCCACAAGCGGTACTTCCTGATACTGTATTTGAAGCAGTTGTTCGAATTCCTTATGATATGCAACTGAAACAAGTTCTTGCTAATGGTAAAAAGGGAGCTTTGAATGTAGGGGCTGTTCTTATTTTACCTGAGGGGTTTGAATTAGCCCCTCCCGATCGTATTTCGCCCGAGATTAAAGAAAAGATAGGCAATCTGTCTTTTCAGAACTATCGCCCTACTAAAAAAAATATTCTTGTGATAGGTCCTGTTCCTGGTCAGAAATATAGCGAAGTAACCTTTCCTATTCTTTCTCCAGACCCCGCTACTAAGA